ACTGAAACGTATCTTAATGCCCGAAAGTTGGATAGGGTGGCCTTTACGTAAGGATTACATTGCCCCCAATTTTTATGAAATACAAGACGCTCATTGAATGATAAGAAACTAATTACAACTTCGAATATTCAAGGAATATTTGTACATTCTCTTCTAGCTCAAACAGAGGAATTGAGGTTTCATTCGTATTCTTATGGATAGGCTAATAAATAAAAAGAAATAAAAGACAATACATCATTGAGATTCTCGATTTTTGAAGAGACTTTTTTATTTTATTTCGGACGAGCCGAGACAATAGGATGAACAACAAGGGTTCTGTACCGTGAACTTTGTATCGCGCACATCACTTAGATGAACTCTAGAGAGTCACATAGAAGGGAATGAAGAAATGGAATATGAAAGAGAATACAAAGAAATAAATGAAAGGGGATCGGATTCTATTTGTACTGTAGCTGAGATGAGTCTTGGTTATTTCTATCCTTGAACTCCTCTAGACCAGACTTTTGGTAGGGCCTTTCAACCAACTATTTTAATCTTTTAATTAAATATGTATGAAGTATTAACATTCTTTTTGAATGTGAGGAGCCACAGTGTGAACAAATAAAAAAGAAGAGGAAAGATAATCAAATTTTTTCTTTTACTACATACATTATAATAGACTCTTTGCTCATTTAAAAAATAGAAAATAAATACAAAATAGAAAAAATAAAATAAATTAAAGAGAGGGTTTACTCCCAGATACCTAGCTAGATAAGTATGTATTATGTCGATCCATATCAATTAATTTGTAGAGTAGATACTCATACAAATTAATCATATGCCAGGAACCAGATTTGAACTGGTGACACGAGAATTTTCAGTCCTCTGCTCTACCAACTGAGCTATCCCGACCATTACCGACGCATTATCCTCATAATACTAGATGACTTGGGTCTATGTCAATTAAAAATGAAAACAAAAAAAAACGAAAAAGTATTAAATTAAAAGTCTCGAACGGGAATTTCTTGGATCTTCAAAAGGAAGACTTTGTCAATTTCCATATGAGTAATCATATGGATTATGAATCGTTCAATTCAAATAGGTATTCCTTGCTCAAGAGTGTTGATTTGTACGTATATCATATATATCACAATATATCACAAGACTTGTGATAAGAGAACAAAATTCTGCTAGGATACGCTTGTAAAATGGAAAAGAATAGGATGAATGAGAAACATAAGGAACTTTGAACCACTAACAAAAAAAAGGGTAGGATAAACTAAATAGATAGCAAACGGGCTTTTTGGGGTTGGGGATAGAGGGACTTGAACCCTCACGATTTTTAAAGTCGACGGATTTTCCTCTTACTATAAATTTCATTGTTGTCGGTATTGATAGTGACATGTAGAACGGGACTCTATCTTTATTCTCGTCCGATTAATCAGTTTTTCAAAAGATTTATCAGACTATGGAGTGAATGATTTGATTAATGAATATTCTATTCGATTCTTTCTTCAACTTGGAATCGATTCACAACAATTCTTTTTATTTTTCATATAAATTGATTTTGCATAGAAATAAAAAAAATCCAGTTTGCATAGAAATAAAAAAAATCCAGGTTCGGGTCGTCTTTTTTGAGATAGTTTTTCATTAGTATACCTATTTTTTTTTTTTTATATAGGTATATCTTGCATCCTTTCTGTAGTTTCGATATAAGGATTCCTTTACCAACAGTCAACCCCATTTGTTAGAATAGCTTCCATTGAGTCTCTGCACCTATCCTTTTTTTTTTTATTATTCTCGCTTGCCGAACCTTTGTTTATTTTCGTAAAATAATAGGATTTGGCTCAGGATTGCCCATTTTTCATTCCAGGGTTTCTCTGAATTTGAAAGTTATCACTTAGTAGGTTTCCATACCAAGGCTCAATCCAATCCAATTAAGTCCGTAGCGTCTACCAATTTCGCCATATCCCCTTTCTTTGTGTCTTGAGATTAGGATCTCATTAGGATGCCCTTCCTTCCCCCGTTCTCCTTCCTTTCCCCTTTCTTTCATTTATTTATTTTCTTTCATTTATTTATTTTCTTTCTTTTTATGCGAAACCATTGAATTTAGTAGATATAGATACTGATTCTTATATCGAAGGGTCTTTACCTATTTAATTTCTTGTTTGTTTATCTTCTTTCGTCTCTATCGGAGACCCATATTGATTTGGTCCAATCAGAAAATATTTTATCATTTCTGTATTCGCAATTCAATATAGATGGGTATTCCATAACATATATATGCCCTTCTTACTCTCAGTTTTCTCAGGCAATTTGGTGGAATACTCGAACGGTCGATTCTTTTTTTTTTTCGTCTTAGCTTCCGCCTTTCTTTTTTGAATGAAAACAAAAGAAAGGAGTCTCTTATTATGATCTAGATTTCATTTCTATGGGTTGCATCTTTTCTTTTTTCTTTCATTTCATTTTTATTCTTATCCTTTTATTAGTATTAGACTATCCTATATAACCATAATAAGAT